TTGACGCTGGCATAAGTTAATGGTGGAGTACATACGACTCGTTACCCACCATGCCGAGCATTCATTCTAATGGGCTATTGGTTCTCTTTTTTTTTTTATCCTTTCAATAGACATTTCACAGTGCACGCAATCTATTGGAATAAGGTGGAACAATCAGCCTGTCTTAATTATTAACGTTTCGTTAATGAAAGACTTTAATTTATGAATTGCATTACTGATTTCAAGAGCATAATAGTGAAAAATTTCTCCTAACTTATCATGAATCGTGTCGCTCGGCTTTTGCGCGTTAAACCCCCCCTACCCCCCCAACACTCCTGAGATAGCTATTAATCCTGTAACCCCCCAGGAACCAGGAAGATCTCAGTTAGTGTTGTTTTTCAAAATGAGTTGCTTATAATATTACAATATTACAAATGTTAACGTAGCTTAACTAAAGCATAACACTGAAGATGTTAAGATAAGCCCTAGATAGGCTTCGTAAACACAAAGGCTTGGTCCTGACTTTACTGTCAGCTTTAACTAAACTTACACATGCAAGTATCCGCACACCCGTGAGAACGCCCACAGTTTTCCCTCCGAAAACAAGGAGCCGGTATCAGGCACAATAAAAATTAGCCCATGACACCTTGCTAAGCCACACCCTCAAGGGAATTCAGCAGTGATAAATATTAAGCAATAAGTGAAAACTTGACTTAGTTATAAGCATAAAGAGCCGGTAAAATTCGTGCCAGCCACCGCGGTTATACGAGAGGCTCAAGTTGACAGCTACACGGCGTAAAGCGTGATTAAGGAACAACTAAACTAAAGCCGAACGCTTTCACAGCTGTTATACGCATTTGGAAGCATGAAGAACTCACACGAAAGTAGCTTTAATAAACCTGACCACACGAAAACTGTGGAACAAACTGGGATTAGATACCCCACTATGCACAGCCGTAAACTTTAATAAGATGTTTACTTCTTATTCGCCGGGGGACTACGAGCACAAGCTTAAAACCCAAAGGACTTGGCGGTGCTTTAGACCCACCTAGAGGAGCCTGTTCTAGAACCGATAACCCCCGTTAAACCTCACCCTTTCTTGCCATTACCGCCTATATACCGCCGTCGTCAGCTTACCCTATGAAGGAAGAACAGTAAACGAAATCGGTTTAAACCCAAAACGTCAGGTCGAGGTGTAGCGAATGAAAGGGAAAGAAATGGGCTACATTTCCTAATGCAGGAAATCACGGAAATATATTATGAAAAAATATATGAAGGAGGATTTAGCAGTAAATAGAAAACAGAGAGTTCTATTGAAATTGGCCCTGAAGCGCGCACACACCGCCCGTCACTCTCCCCGAGCCTAAACATCATTTTAAATAAAAACTTTACCTGGTAAAGGGGAGGCAAGTCGTAACATGGTAAGTGTACCGGAAGGTGCACTTGGAAAAATCAGGACGTAGCTAAAAAAGTAAAGCGCCTCCCTTACACTGAGAAAACACTCGTGCAATTCGAGTCGTTCTGATACCTTATAGCTAGCTTATAGTCAAATTTCAACACATAAATATTAATAACCCCAAACATTCTAATTACATTAGTTAAACCATTTTTCCACCTTAGTACAGGCGATGAAAAAGGATATTTCAAAGCTATAGAAAAAGTACCGCAAGGGAACGCTGAAAAAGAAATGAAAAAACCCAGTAAAGTAAAAAAAAGCAGAGATTTCATCTCGTACCTTTTGCATCATGATTTAGCAAGTCCATATTAAGCAAAAAGTTTTCTAGTTTAATTTCCCGAAATTAAGTGAGCTACTCCAAGACAGCCTAAAACAGGGCCAACACATCTCTGTGGCAAAAGAGTGTGAAGAGCTTCGAGTAGAGGTGATAAACCTACCGAACTTAATTATAGCTGGTTGCCTAAAAAACGAATAGAAGTTCGGCCTTTACTTTTCTTATTTTACATTTGGTCTTCCTAATTTAAAACCTAAAGAAAAATAAAGAGTAATTCAAAAGAAGTACAGTTCTTTTGAAATAAGAAACAGCTTTATAGGAAGGATAAAAATCATAATTCTCTCAAGGTTTGTGCTTTAGTGGGCCTAAAAGCAGCCATCTAAGAAAAAAGCGTTAAAGCTTAATCACCTGTCCCCCTCTAATAATGATAATTAATTTTACTCCCCCTATATTATTAGGCTATTCCATCCTCTATGGAAGAAATTATGCTAAAATGAGTAATAAGAGATATATCTCTCCGAGCATAAGTGTATTTCGGAACGGGAAAACCACCGAAAATTAACGAGCCCAATAAAAGAGGGCATTGAAGCAAAAATAGATAACTAGAAAATACTTCAAAATTTATCGTTTACCCTACACTGGCATGCATCCAAGGAAAGACCTAAAAAAGAAGAAGGAACTCGGCAAATGTAACTATAGCCCCGCCTGTTTACCAAAAACATCGCCTCTTGATCATAAAGTATAAGAGGTACCGCCTGCCCTGTGACTTATGTTTAACGGCCGCGGTATTTTGACCGTGCAAAGGTAGCGCAATCAATTGTCTTTTAAATGAAGACCTGTATGAATGGCACAACGAGGGCTAAACTGTCTCCTTCTTTTAGTCAATGAAATTGATCTTCCCGTGCAGAAGCGGGAATAAATACATAAGACGAGAAGACCCTATGGAGCTTAAAACGCAAGGATAGATCATGTTACTCACCCTAAATAAACAGGCCAAGCCAACTGCCTACTATCCTAATGTTTTTGGTTGGGGCGACCGCGGGGTAAAGAAAACCCCCCACGCAGAACGAAAATACGCATTTTCTAATTCAAGGGAAACAACCCTAAAAAACAGAACCTCTGACTTTTTGATCCGGTTTTACCGATCAACGAACCGAGTTACCCTAGGGATAACAGCGCAATCTTCTTTTAGAGCCCATATCGACAAGAGGGTTTACGACCTCGATGTTGGACCAGGACATCCTAATGGTGCAGCCGCTATTAAGGGTTCGTTTGTTCAACGATTAAAGTCCTACGTGATCTGAGTTCAGACCGGAGTAATCCAGGTCAGTTTCTATCTATGAAATGCTTTTCTCTAGTACGAAAGGACCGAGAAAAAAAGGCCAATGCTACAAGTAAGCCCTCCCCCGATTTAATGAAGACAACTAAATTAAACAACGAGGCATAAACTTAAAGCAAAGATAATGCTTAGTTAAGGTGGCAGAGCCCGGAAAATGCAAAAGACCTAAGCCCTTTAAACAGAGGTTCAAGTCCTCTCCTCAACTATGCTTTCAACTTTTCTTCTCGCCATTATTAATCCTTTAGTAATAATTATTTTTGTTCTTTTAGCCGTAGCCCTTCTCACCTTGGTTGAACGAAAAGTATTAAGCTACATACAACTCCGAAAAGGCCCTAATATTGTTGGCCCTTACGGCCTACTACAACCAATTGCAGATGGGGTGAAACTCTTTATAAAAGAACCAGTTCGACCATCAACATCCTCCTCTTCTCTCTTCCTAGTAACACCTATTGTAGCACTAGCACTAGCCCTTATTCTTTGAACCCCAATACCCCTGCCTTTCTCCATGGCAGACTTAAACTTAAGTATATTATTCATTCTAGCCATTTCTAGTCTTACTGTTTATTCAATCTTGGGTTCAGGGTGAGCATCCAATTCCAAATATGCCCTAATAGGTGCACTACGGGCAGTAGCACAAACCATCTCCTATGAAGTAAGCCTTGGTCTTATCCTTCTCAGCGCAATTATTTTTGTTGGGGGTTTTACACTACAAAATTTTTCCTCAGCTCAAGAAAGTATCTGACTAATTTTTCCAACTTGACCTTTAGCCGCAATATGATATATTTCAACTTTAGCAGAAACTAACCGAGCCCCCTTTGACCTAACGGAAGGAGAATCAGAATTAGTCTCAGGTTTTAATGTAGAATATGCTGGGGGGCCTTTCGCATTATTTTTTCTAGCGGAATACGCAAACATTTTATTCATAAATGCCCTATCTGTCGTAATCTTTTTAGGAACCCTTATTCCTTATTCAACAACCGAATTTACTACTATTATTCTAATAATTAAAGTTACCTTCTTGTCAATTTTATTTCTATGAATTCGAGCCTCTTATCCGCGTTTTCGCTACGACCAACTTATGCACCTAGTCTGAAAAAACTTTCTTCCCCTTACTCTTACCTTTATTATTTGACACATGTCAATCCTCATTGCTTTCTCGGGCCTTCCCCCGCAGACTTAAATAGGAGCTGTGCCTGAACTAAAGGATTACTTTGATAGAGTAAATCATAAGGGTTAAAATCCCTTCAACTCCTTAGAAAGAGAGGATTTGAACCTCACCCCAAGAGATCAAAACTCTTAGTGCTTCCACTACACCACTTCCTAGTAAGGTCAGCTAAATTAAGCTCTTGGGCCCATACCCCAAACATGTTGGTTAAAATCCTTCCTTTACTAATGAGCCCTTATATTCTTTCCATTCTTCTTTTCGCCTTAGGTCTTGGCACTCTAACTACCTTCTCCAGCTCACACTGATTCCTAGCATGAATAGGATTAGAAATTAATACTTTGGCGATTATCCCACTAATAGCTCGACACCACCATCCTCGAGCAGTAGAAGCTACCACTAAATATTTTCTTATCCAAGCAGCAGCAGCCGCGACACTACTATTTGCCAGCGTAATTAATGCATGAATTTCTGGACAGTGAGATATTCAAAATATAAATCACCCTTTCACCTCCACAATTATTATTATAGCACTAGCCTTAAAATTAGGGTTAGCGCCTGCCCATGCCTGATTCCCGGATGTCCTACAAGGCTTAAATTTAAATACGGGTCTTATTCTCGCAACCTGACAAAAACTCGCGCCTTTCTCATTACTTCTTCAAATCCACCCTTCAACCCCTCACCTTCTTATTTTTTTAGGCCTGACATCAACCCTTGTCGGTGGCTGAGGGGGCTTAAATCAAACACAGCTTCGAAAAATTCTTGCTTATTCATCAATCGCCCACCTAGGGTGAATAATTTTAGTAGTTCAATTCTCTCCATCTATTACTTTATTAACATTACTAATTTACTTCATCATAACCTATTCAATTTTCACTATTTTCAAACTAAACAATTCTACTAATATAAATTCTTTAGCAACCACCTGAGCTAACACACCTGTATTATCAGCACTTACACCCTTGATTCTTCTATCATTAGGAGGCTTACCCCCACTATCGGGCTTTCTTCCAAAATGAATAATCATTCAAGAACTATCAAATCAAAACATAGCCCTCATCGCCACCTTGGCAGCCTTGTCGGCGCTTCTAAGTTTATATTTTTACCTTCGGTTATCATATGCTGTGGCATTAACAATAACCCCAAACAACACCACAGGGACTTTAGTCTGACGATTCTCTTTAACAAATATAACTATACCTCTAGCCCTCTCATCTTCAGCAACAATATGTCTTCTCCCACTTTCCCCTGCAATCTTAACCCTAATTATAGCCTAGAGACTTAGGTTAAGCTATAAACCAAAGGCCTTCAAAGCCTTAAATAAGAGTGAAAATCTCTTAGCCTCTGATAAGACTTACGGGACACTAACCCACATCTTCTGTATGCAACACAGATACTTTAATTAAGCTAAAGCCTTCCTAGATAGGAAGGTTTCGATCCTACAAAATCTTAGTTAACAGCTAAGCGCCCAAACCAACGAGCATCTATCTAGCTTTCCCCGCCTAGCGGGGCCTAAAATAGGCGGGGAAAGCCCCGGTAGGCGGTAAACCTACGACTTTGGATTTGCAATCTAATATGTATGACACCTCAGGGCTGTGGTAGGAAGAGGAATTAAACCTCTGTTCACGGAGCTACAATCCGCCGCTTGCCTCTCAGCCATCCTACCTGTGGCAATAACTCGTTGATTTTTCTCGACTAATCACAAAGATATTGGCACCCTCTATCTAGTCTTTGGTGCATGAGCCGGAATAGTAGGAACTGCTTTAAGCCTTCTAATCCGGGCCGAACTAAGCCAGCCTGGGTCCCTCTTAGGGGACGATCAGATCTACAATGTCATCGTTACAGCACACGCTTTTGTAATAATTTTCTTTATAGTAATGCCCATTATAATTGGAGGCTTTGGAAACTGGCTAGTGCCTTTAATAATTGGAGCGCCTGATATGGCATTTCCCCGTATGAACAATATAAGCTTTTGGCTTCTTCCACCCTCTTTTTTACTTCTCCTGGCATCTTCAGGGGTTGAAGCTGGGGCCGGAACAGGTTGAACGGTCTATCCTCCTTTAGCAGGTAATCTAGCTCATGCAGGTGCATCTGTCGATTTAACCATCTTCTCTTTACACTTAGCGGGTGTCTCGTCTATCTTAGGAGCTATCAATTTTATTACCACCATTATTAATATAAAACCCCCAGCTATCTCCCAGTATCAAACACCCTTATTCGTCTGAGCTGTAATAATTACAGCTGTACTTCTACTTCTTTCCCTTCCCGTACTCGCAGCTGGCATTACTATGCTACTTACTGACCGAAACTTAAACACAACTTTTTTTGACCCCGCTGGCGGAGGAGATCCTATTCTTTATCAACACCTATTCTGATTCTTTGGTCACCCTGAAGTTTATATTCTTATTCTTCCAGGATTTGGCATAATCTCGCATATTGTAGCATACTATTCCGGTAAAAAAGAGCCTTTTGGTTATATAGGAATAGTATGGGCTATAATGGCTATCGGGCTCCTAGGCTTTATTGTTTGAGCCCACCACATATTTACAGTGGGAATAGACGTAGATACTCGCGCATATTTTACTTCCGCTACAATAATCATTGCAATTCCAACAGGAGTAAAAGTTTTTAGTTGATTAGCAACCTTACATGGAGGGGCCATCAAATGAGAAACCCCTCTTCTATGAGCTCTCGGTTTTATTTTTCTTTTCACTGTGGGAGGATTAACTGGCATTGTCCTGGCTAATTCTTCTCTGGATATTGTACTTCATGACACCTACTATGTAGTAGCTCATTTCCACTATGTTCTCTCAATAGGAGCTGTATTTGCTATTATTGCTGCATTTGTTCACTGATTTCCACTTTTCTCCGGGTATACGCTGCATAATGCTTGAACAAAAACGCACTTTGGGGTTATATTTCTCGGAGTAAACCTCACTTTTTTCCCACAACATTTTTTAGGGCTAGCGGGAATACCTCGACGATACTCCGACTACCCAGATGCGTATACTCTTTGAAATTCTGTATCCTCAATTGGCTCCTTAATCTCCCTTATTGCTGTAATTATATTCCTTTTTATCATTTGAGAAGCCTTTGCAGCTAAACGAGAAGTATCATCTGTAGAACTAACAGCAACAAATGTTGAATGACTTCATGGCTGCCCTCCTCCCTATCACACATTTGAGGAACCGGCTTTTGTCCAAATTCGACAATCATAATCTTGACTAAGTACACGAGAAAGGGAGGAATTGAACCCCCATAAATTGATTTCAAGTCAGTCACATGGCCACTCTGTCACTTTCTTAATAAGACGCTAGTAAAATTATTACCCTACCTTGTCGAGATAGAGTTGTGGGTTAAAACCCCACGCGCCTTACATATGGCACATCCATCTCAATTAGGATTTCAAGACGCAGCTTCCCCTGTAATAGAAGAGCTCATCCATTTTCATGATCACGCACTAATAATTGTATTCCTTATCAGCACTTTGGTACTTTATATTATTGTTGCTATAGTAACAACAAAATTAACAAACAAGTATATTCTAGACTCTCAAGAAATTGAAATTATTTGAACTCTTCTCCCTGCTATTATCCTAATCTTAATTGCACTACCTTCTCTACGAATTCTATACCTCATAGATGAAATTAATGACCCCCATTTAACTATTAAATCTGTAGGTCACCAATGATATTGAAGCTACGAATATACAGATTTTGAAGACTTGGCATTTGACTCTTATATGGTTCCCACGCAAGATCTGACCCCTGGGCAATTCCGTCTTTTAGAGACAGATCACCGTATAGTAATTCCAGTTCAATCACCCGTTCGAATCTTGGTAACTGCAGACGATGTTCTTCACTCATGAGCAGTTCCAAGCTTAGGGGTAAAAATAGATGCAGTACCAGGTCGATTAAATCAGACTGCATTTATTGTATCTCGACCAGGTATCTATTATGGACAATGTTCTGAAATTTGCGGGGCCAATCATAGTTTTATACCAATTGTAGTAGAAGCGGTCCCTCTAGAACATTTCGAAAACTGATCAACATCAATACTTGAAGACGCTTCGCTAAGAAGCTAAATAGGGTACAGCATTAGCCTTTTAAGCTAAAGACTGGTGGCTCCCAACCACCCCTAGCGAAATGCCCCAACTCAACCCCGCGCCCTGGTTTTTTATTCTAGTTATTACCTGACTTATTTTCTTAACTCTAATCCCACCAAAAGTCTTAGCACATCATGCCCTTAACGAACCCAATATTCAGAATATAGAAAAAACAACGATAAGCCCCTGAAACTGACCATGACAGTAAGCCTCTTTGACCAATTTATAAGCCCAACGTTCCTTGGAATTCCTCTAATTGCCCTAGCTTTGCTTTTACCTTGACTATTATTCCCTACCCCTTCAATACGATGGCTTGACAACCGCCTATTGACCCTACAAAACTGGTTTGTAATTCGATTCACAAACCAAATCTTCCTTCCAATTGGCCAAAATGGTCATAAGTGAGCTGTTTTACTATCCTCATTAATACTTTTTCTTATCACCTTAAATACACTAGGTTTATTACCTTATACGTTTACACCAACAACCCAGTTATCAATAAATATAGCTCTTGCAGTACCAATTTGACTTGCAACTGTCCTAATCGGGCTACGCAATCAACCTACTGTAGCATTAGGTCATTTACTTCCAGAGGGAACTCCTACGCTTTTAATTCCAGTCCTTATTATTATCGAGACTATCAGCTTATTTATTCGTCCTTTAGCATTAGGTGTTCGACTAACAGCAAACTTAACAGCAGGTCACCTATTAATTCATTTAATTTCAACTGCTGCATTCGTACTCTTCCCGTTGATACCTACCGTAGCAATTTTGACCTCTATTCTGCTTTTCCTCTTAACACTCTTAGAAGTAGCCGTGGCCATAATTCAAGCCTACGTATTTGTCTTACTCTTAAGTCTTTATTTACAAGAAAACACTTATGGCCCATCAAGCACACGCTTATCATATAGTAGATCCGAGCCCATGACCATTAACAGGCGCAGTAGCCGCCCTACTTATAACTTCAGGACTAGCAATTTGAATGCACTATCACTCAACAATTTTATTAACAATAGGATTAGTCCTTCTTCTTTTAACTATGTACCAATGATGACGAGATATTATTCGAGAAGGAACTTTCCAAGGACACCATACACCCCCTGTCCAGAAAGGTTTGCGATATGGTATAATTTTATTCATCACCTCTGAAGTTTTCTTTTTTTTAGGTTTTTTCTGAGCATTTTACCACTCAAGTCTTGCTCCCACCCCGGAATTAGGTGGATGCTGACCTCCAACAGGAATTACCGCACTTGACCCATTTGAAGTCCCATTATTAAACACCGCTGTCCTTCTTGCCTCGGGGGTGACTGTAACTTGAGCCCATCACAGCATTATGGAACGTCAACGAGTGCCAGCAACCCAAGCCCTGACTTTAACTATTATTTTAGGTTTCTACTTTACTGTTTTACAAGCAATAGAATACTACGAAGCCCCATTTACAATTGCAGACGGGGTTTATGGTTCTACTTTTTTCGTAGCTACTGGTTTTCACGGTCTTCATGTAATCATCGGCTCAACATTCTTAGCAGTATGCTTGCTACGGCAAATTTTCTATCATTTTACATCAGAACATCATTTCGGGTTCGAAGCTGCCGCCTGATATTGACATTTTGTAGACGTAGTCTGACTATTCTTATATATCTCTATTTATTGATGAGGATCTTAATCTTTCTAGTATAATTCAATATGAATGACTTCCAATCATACGATCCCGGTTTAAATCCGAGGAAAGGTAAATGAACTCTTTTATCTCAATAATTATCCTCTACCCAGTTCTTTCTATTATCTTAGCTTTAATTTCTTTCTGACTTCCTCAAATATACCCTTACCACGAAAAACTCACCCCTTACGAGTGCGGCTTTGATCCTCTAGGGTCTGCTCGACTACCATTTTCCATGCGCTTTTTTTTAGTAGCAATTCTATTCCTGTTATTTGACCTAGAAATTGCCTTATTACTACCTCTTCCATGAGGGAACCATCATTTAAACCCAACAATTACATTTATATGAGCGTCGTCTATTCTGATTCTTCTTACTTTAGGGCTCATCTATGAATGAATTCAAGGAGGCCTTGAGTGAGCCGAATAGGTAATTAGTTTAATTAAAACATTTGATTTCGGCTCAGACATTTATGGTTAAAATCCCTAACTACCTAATGGCACTATTCCCTCTAGTCCTAACATTTATATTTTCCTTAGGTCTTACAGGCCTAACTTTTCACCGAACCCATCTAATTTCAGCTCTGCTTTGCCTCGAAGGAATAATACTTTCCCTATTTATGGCACTTTCGTTATGAACATTACAACTAAATTCAACTAGTTTTTCATGCTCCCCCCTATTCTTATTAGCATTTTCTGCTTGCGAAGCAAGCGTGGGACTAGCCCTTCTAGTTGCAACATCACGAACACATGGTTCAGACCGTCTTGCCTCCTTAAATCTTTTACAATGCTAAAAATTCTCTCACCTACAGTCATGCTTTTACTCTCTGCTTGAGTAGCCCCTTCAAAGAAAATCTGATCAACTACCTTATTTTATAGTCTACTTATTGCTTTACTAAGCCTCAGTTTATTCCTCATAGGAGATACAGGGTGAACTTATCTCAGTCTTTACATAGCTACAGACTATTTATCAACCCCTTTACTAGTACTTACATGCTGACTTCTTCCATTAATAATTATTGCTAGCCAGAAACATATTCTGCCCGAGCCCAAAAACCGCCAACGAATATACATTACACTCTTAGTAACCCTTCAAGTCTTTTTAATTATAGCTTTCAGTTCTACAGAGGTGATTATGTTTTATATTATATTTGAAGCAACTCTTATTCCTACCTTAATTATTATTACACGGTGGGGGAACCAGATAGAACGACTTAATGCAGGGACATACTTCCTTTTTTATACTTTAGCCGGATCTCTCCCTCTTCTCGTGGCTCTTATACTTCTTCAAAATGTGACAGGAACACTATCTTTCCTCTCCTTGGGCCATTTGTCTATAATTAACCTTCACTCATACTCGGACATGATCTGATGGGCCGGGTGTTTAATTGCTTTCTTAGTAAAAATACCCCTGTATGGCGCTCACTTATGACTTCCAAAGGCTCACGTAGAAGCTCCTATTGCAGGGTCTATAGTACTTGCTGCCATCCTACTTAAACTTGGGGGCTACGGTATAATACGAATAATGGTTATTCTAGAGCCTTTAAGTAAGGAAATAAGTTACCCATTCATTATCTTGGCTTTATGGGGGATCATCATGACAGGGTCAATTTGTTTACGCCAGACCGACCTAAAGTCTTTAATTGCTTACTCTTCAGTTAGCCATATAGGCTTAGTTGCTGCAGGTATCTTAATTCAGACACCCTGAGGCTTTACAGGTGCTTTGATTCTTATAATCGCCCATGGACTTACCTCTTCAGCCCTCTTTTGTTTAGCAAACACAAACTATGAACGAACTCACAGTCGGACAATACTACTAGCCCGAGGGTTACAAGTCTTATTACCTTTAATAACAGCCTGATGATTCCTTGCGAGTCTTGCTAATCTTGCACTCCCTCCCTTACCTAATTTAATGGGAGAACTTATGATTATTACTTCTACATTCGCCTGATCCCCATGAACAATCCTCCTGACTGGCCTAGGAACTTTAATTACGGCAGGGTATTCTCTATTTATATTTTTAATAACGCAGCGGGGGCCCTTACCTAAACATGTTTTTAATATAGACCCCACCCATTCTCGAGAACATTTATTAATGTTATTACACCTTGTTCCTTTACTTCTAATTATTTTTAAGCCTGAGCTAATTTGAGGTTGGGCTCTCTGTAGATATAGTTTAACCAAGACATTAGATTGTGATTCTGAAAATAAAGGTTAAAACCCTTTTATCCACCGAGAGAGGCTCGATAGCAATAATAACTGCTAATTATTGTGTCCCCGGTTAAACCCCGGGGCTCACTCGATGCTTTCAAAGGATAACAGCTTATCCATTGGTCTTAGGAACCAAAAACTCTTGGTGCAAATCCAAGTGACAGCTATGCATACCTCTTACATAATAACCTCTAGTCTCCTATTAATTTTCCTAATTTTATTTTATCCATTATTCTCTACCCTAACCCCCAACCCAAAATCCCAGCAATGAGCAACAGATCAAGTTAAAACCGCTGTAAAAACAGCTTTTTTTATTAGTCTATTACCCCTTTTCATCTTCCTAAATGAAGGAGTAGAAACTATTACCACTCTTTGAACATGAACCAACACCCTCTCTTTTGATATTAACATTAGCTTAAAGTTTGATTTTTATTCCTTACTTTTTATTCCTGTCGCTTTATATGTAACCTGATCTATTTTAGAGTTTGCATTATGGTACATACACGCCGACCCTATAATAAACCGATTTTTTAAATACCTTTTAATCTTCTTAATTGCTATAATTATCCTAGTTACCGCCAACAATTTATTTCAACTTTTTATTGGTTGGGAAGGAGTAGGAATCATGTCTTTCCTACTGATCGGATGATGATACGGTCGAGCTGACGCCAATACAGCCGCTCTTCAAGCCGTAATTTATAATCGTGTCGGAGATATCGGTTTAATTTTAGCCATAGCATGGCTCGCAACTAATCTAAATTCATGAGAAATCCAACAATTATTTGCCCTTTCCAAAGAAAAAGTCCTAACACTTCCCCTTTTAGGCTTAATTCTTGCTGCAACCGGCAAGTCAGCTCAATTTGGTCTACACCCATGACTTCCCTCCGCCATAGAAGGTCCAACGCCGGTTTCTGCCCTACTTCACTCAAGCACTATAGTTGTAGCAGGCATTTTTCTTCTAATTCGTCTAAGCCCTATATTAGAAAATAACCAAACTGCTTTAACTACCTGCCTCTGCCTGGGAGCTATAACTACCTTATTCACCGCCGCTTGTGCTCTCACTCAAAACGACATCAAAAAAATCGTAGCTTTCTCTACATCCAGCCAACTAGGCCTAATAATGGTAACCATTGGCCTTAATCAACCTCAGCTGGCTTTTTTCCATATTTGCACACACGCATTCTTCAAAGCAATGCTATTCCTATGCTCCGGATCAATTATTCATAGCTTAAACGATGAGCAAGACATCCGAAAAATAGGAGGACTCCATCACTTAACCCCTTTTACCTCTACTTCCTTAACTATTGGCAGCCTCGCGCTAACAGGAACCCCCTTTTTAGCCGGCTTTTTCTCAAAAGACGCAATTATCGAGGCATTAAACACATCATACCTAAACGCCTGAGCCCTCGCCCTAACCTTAATCGCCACCTCGTTTACAGCTATTTATAGCACTCGTGTAGTCTTCTTTGTTTCCATGGGAACACCCCGATTCAATGCTCTATCTCCTATTAATGAAAACAACCCGGCTGTTATTAATCCCATTAAGCGATTAGCATGAGGAAGCATTATAGCAGGCCTACTTATCTACTCCAATATTAGTTTTTCTAATACCCCTATTTTAACCATACCACTAATTCTCAAAATTGCAGCTTTAACAGTTACTGTCCTAGGATTAATAGTAGCATTAGAGCTAGCATCCCTAACTACTAAACAGTTTATGATCAAACCAAATGCTTCTTTTCACAATTTCTCAAATATGTTAGGTTTTTACCCATCAGTAATTCATCGAATTTTCCCAAAAACCAACCTTTATTTAGGACAAATAATTGCTACTCAAACAGTAGACTTATCTTGGTTAGAAAAAATTGCACCAAAAGCAGCTTCTACATTTAATATCCCCGCCTCCACATCAACTGATAACCTTCAACAAGGTATAATTAAAACTTATTTATCCCTTTTCTTCACAACAACCCTACTCGCCATACTATTCCTTTACGCTAGACGACCCGGACAACCCCTCGTTCTGACCCACGTGTAATTTCAAGCACAACAAATAACGTCACCAAAAGTACTATTCCTCCCAATACTAATAACCACCCCCCACAAGAATAAATGAGCCCTACCCCACTTGAATCTCCCCCTAAAACATAAACCTCACCTATTCCCCCTATATTTTCCAACATTTCTAAGTGTCAATCATCTCAAGTAATAAATCCCACTACTGAAACTAAAAAAACATAGAAAATTGTAGAACCAAAAACAGCTTCACTTCCTCAACCCTCTGGGTAAGGTTCAGCTGCAAGAGCAGCAGAGTAAGCAAACACTACAAGCATCCCCCCCAAATAGATCAAAAATAAAATCAAGGACAAGAAAGAAGCTCCATAACTTGCCAAAATCCCGCACCCCGCTGCTGATACTACAACCAACCCAAACGCAGCAAAGTATGGAGAAGGGTTAGATGCGACTGCTGCCAACCCAAAAACAAGACCAAGCAAACATAAATAAATTACATACATTATAGTTTCTACTAGGACTCTAACCAAGACCAGTGACTTGAAAAACCACCGTTGTATTCAACTACAGAAACACAAATGGCAAACTTCCGAAAAACCCATCCTTTAATCAAAATCGCAAACGACGCTTTAGTTGACCTTCCAACCCCTGCAAACATTTCCGCATGGTGGAACTTTGGCTCTCTTTTAGGGCTTTGCTTAGCAACCCAAATCTTAACAGGGCTGTTCTTGGCAATACACTATACTTCAGATATTTCCACCGCCTTCTCATCAGTCGCTCACATTTGTCGAGATGTTAATTACGGCTGACTCATCCGCAACATGCACGCCAATGGCGCCTCCTTCTTTTTTATCTGCCTTTACCTCCACATCGGACGAGGTTTGTATTACGGCTCCTACCTTTATAAAGAAACATGAAACGTAGGCGTAATCCTTTTCCTTCTTGTAATAATAACAGCCTTTGTAGGATATGTTCTTCCATGAGGACAAATATCTTTCTGAGGAGCAACCGTAATTACAAATCTGCTATCGGCAGTACCCTATGTAGGCAATACGTTAGTTCAATGAATCTGAGGAGGTTTTTCAGTAGACAATGCAACCCTCACACGATTTTTCGCATTTCATTTCTTATTCCCATTTGTAATTGCTGCAATAACAATAGTACACCTAATTTTCCTTCACGAAACCGGGTCAAATAACCCAATCGGTCTTAACTCAAACGCAGATAAAATTCCTTTTCACCCCTATTTCTCCTATAAAGATCTTCTAGGGTTTGCACTCCTTCTATTCGCTTTAACTTGTTTATCATTATTCTCCCCGAATCTGTTAGGAGACCCAGAAAACTTTACCCCAACAAACCCACTAGTTACACCCCCTCATATCAAACCAGAGTGATACTTTCTATTTGCATATGCTATTCTGCGCTCAATTCCAAATAAGTTAGGAGGAGTAATTGCCTTATTGGCCTCAGTTTTAATTCTCATACTAGCTCCGATTTTACACACATCTAAACAACGCTCTTTAACCTTCCGACCCCTAGGACAAGCCCTATTTTGACTTTTGGTGGCAGACGTAGCTATTTTAACCTGAATTGGAGGAATACCTGTCGAACACCCGTACATTATTATTGGTCAAATCGCATCAATCCTTTACTTTACAATTTTCTTAATTTTTATGCCAGTCTTAGGTTTAATCGAAAATAACTTATTAAAATGAAAATGCATTGATAGCTCAAAATTTAGAGCATCGGTCTTGTAAGCCGAATGTTGAAGGTTAAAGTCCTTCTTAATGCTCAAAGAAGAGGGATTTTAACCCTCGCCCCTGACTCCCAAAGCCAGGATTCTAAATTTAACTATTCTTTGCTGCCGAGTTCCGCCCCAAAATGGAATATGCCAAAAGTGGAAATTTTATTTTAATACATATATGTATTATAACCATTAATTTATATTAACCATTTAATAGATTGTTCCCCCACATTCTATTAAAATTAAACATAAAACTTTATTAAACACTCAAGCAATAAAAAAACCTAAGATATACATAATCCATAATATTAGGCCCTTAATTACTGTTCATTTGTAAATATATACCAGGACTCAACAAACTATGATTCCTCCAATTTGCCAAGCAGTAAGAGACCACCATCAGTTGATTTCTTAATGTTAATAGTCCTTGTAAGGTCAGGGACAGTAATTGTGGGGGTAGTACTTAGTGAACTATTCCTGGCATTTGGTTCCTATTTCAGGGCCATTTATTGGTTCATTCCCTACACTTTCC